GCAGCTGTCAATATATCTCGTGGTAATAAAAATGTATTGTTCTGAGGTATATCAAGATTAAGCTTTTGGTTCATATTTCGTCGACCAATTCTTCCCAATTCACACCTTTGTTGAAAAAATTTTTTTTGTAATTCTTTACATAAAGATTCAGAAAATACTGGATCTCCACCAACACAAGCAAATTGTCGATAAAATTCTAAAATGGCATTTTCTTTTGACCCGATTTTTTTTTTATCCTTGTCATTTAGGAAAGACACGAAAATTTCAGGATAACAAACATTCTCTAGAATTTCGCTTAAATTCGAACCCATAGCTGATGATAGAACTAGAATAGATATTTTCTGTTTCCTACTTACACGAGCCCATATCCTTGCTTTTCTATCAATCTCTAATTCGAATCTCCCCCCCCAATCTGATATTATAGTGCCTGTATACACCGAAATTCCGTTAGGGTCCAATTCTGAACGATAATAGATACCGGGGCTTTGCAATATTTGATTGATTACAATTCGGTATATTCCATTTACTATAAAAGTTCCCAGAGAATTCATTAGAGGAATATTTCCAATAAAAATAGTTTGTTCTTGTATGTTCCGACAACTTTTCCAAATTAATCCCGCGGATACATATAATTCAGCAGAATATGTAAGCGATTCATATACAGCATCTTTTTCGTTTATAAAGGGTTCTAATAATTGATATGTTTCTACAAATAATTGAAATTCAATTTCTTGATCTGTATCCTCTATTTTTGGAAACTTAAAAAACCCCTCTGTTAAGCCCTCATCAATGAATCTACAAAACCCTTCAAATTGTATCTGATTCAATCCAGGTAGTGTAGACATTCCTTCATTTTCACTCTCAAGCATTTTGAACTTCCCCGTGAATTTTATAGAAAAATATTCCATGATTTGCTGTCATTCTTCATCAAATCACATGAATCAATTTAGTAATAATGGAATTTCTGTTCTTTTTACTGAATTACATGAAATTGTACCTAACTCTGTGTATGAAATACTTATTATGAAAAGAGGAATAAATAATTATGAAAAGAGGAATAAATAAAATCGGATTTTACACTCAACTTCGAAGGAAGGAATTTGCAACAAAACAAACAGATAGAATCGAAATTCTAATCTAAAAATGGAAATGAATTGAAAAATTCGACCTGGATTTTAAGGTTTTTTAAGGAATATCAAAAAAAATACATTCCATTTCTATCAGTATTAATTTCTATCATTATTATAATATTACATATTCCAATTCAATCGGATACCAGAAAAAAATGAATTCGGGATTTGTTCTGCTCAATGAGATAAGGATCTAATAATCCGAAACAATATAGAATTCATTTTTTTGAAACTTAACCTTTTTTTATTGTTCAAAAAAGAATTAGAAAAAGAGGAGAAACATTTTTTACTTTTTTGGGAGAATACGATTAGAGTGTGTAATAAGATTTGTATGTATTAATATAGATCTAACTCTAGCTATAGTTAGCTATCTATATCTATATATATAGATAGATAGAATAGAATAGATAGATCTATGTCTAACTTTATTGCAGTCATATCCGTTCGGGACAACACATAACACGTCGTGTTCATTTTTTTTTTATTCAATCTATTTAATAGAAAAAATGGAAAAAAAGGAGGGGGCGCCAGAATTTTTTGAGAATTCCGTATTCGTATAGTATAGGTATTATATATATAGATAAGATACCCGATTAGATAATACCTGTGTAACAATTCCAATTTATGTTCTAGGGTTTACATATACTGACAGTTGCTGTTATAATTGGAATAGAGAAAGTTTTTTCAATAAAAAAAAAAGAAAGAAATATTGGTTAGTTATGTATCAATTTTTATTTTCTTATCTCACTAAGTATCTCATTAAGAAATGAAAAAAGGATATTCAAATATTCAAGAATTATTCATAAATTAATAGTTAACGGTTGCAATTTGTCCCGATATTTTTTTCTTTTGTAACAGAAGGTGTAAGCTTGTTTTTTTTTATTTCATGTTTTTTCAGTTCAATAAAAAAAAGGGGGGATATTCTCATATATTTCTATATGAAATATATATACTGGCGGCATGGCCGAGTGGTAAGGCGGGGGACTGCAAATCCTTTTTCCCCAGTTCAAATCCGGGTGTCGCCTGATCGACAAGAGATTTGAAATATTGTATTACATTCTATTTTTTTTATGCTTAATGTTTTCCGGTTTTACTTAAAATAATAGAAAAGAACTTTGGATATGTTCTAATAGAGTGGATTCTGGTTTTTCGTCAATGGCGTTAGCCCAGAATCCTTTTTTGACTCTGTACCAACAATTCCACTATTATTATAGTATTTTGAGTGAATAATCCAAAAGAAAAAAAATACAAGAAAAATTTTGGAACAATAAAGAATAAAAAAATTCCTTCATATTGATATAGATAGGAGACAAAATTTACATGGATATAGTAAGTCTTGCTTGGGCTGCTTTAATGGTAGTTTTTTCTTTTTCCCTTTCCCTCGTGGTATGGGGAAGAAGTGGACTATAAGGGTACTAATAATTGAATTAAGGGATCAAAGTACCCATTTTGTTTTCTAGCTGGGTTTTCCAATTTTTGAACTGTTGAATTGAAGTATTAAATTGATACTAATTAAAATTTAGACTAATTAATTGAATTCAAATCAAATATAAAAAATACTATAGAATATCTGCATTTCAGAGTTCTATTATATTTTAGTAGTGTAATGTATTCTATGTATAACATAGAAAGAAAAAATACTCTTTCAATCAAACAAATATTTGAATTATTCCCATATTTGTATTTTGATAAAATTTAGGGAATCCATAATAATAGGAAATTGACTCTTCGAATTCTTCATAAAATGAAGATGAACTTACTCTTACCCAGGTTATATATATATGGAATATATATATATGGAAAATGAGGGATCGTGTAATCCCCATTCTTACTTTACTCCCTTCTTTTTTTTAATAGAATACCTGGATTGTAAAAATAATCCGAAATCCAAAAAATTAAAAATCGGAAGAATAAGAGTGGTTTTTTTATTATTTTAGATTTATTGGAATCAATACAAATCAAATAGATGAAACAAAGAAAAAATTTTCGGGCGAAATTCTAAAAAATCCAGATAGTAAAAATAGATGGAATTCTTACTATCTGGATTTTTTAGAATTTCGCGGATTGTAGTCCGATCCTTTTTTTTTTTAGACTAAAACCCCAAATTGAAAATCTTGTTCATTTTTTTATTCAATCATTGATTATTACATTGATAAAAAAGAAGAAATCTTTTTTAAGCGAAATTAGTCACTTTTACTTACTGTTTTTACGTAAATTATAAGTAAAAAGGCAGTAGGAACTAGAATAAACAGTGCAGTAGCAATAAATGCGAGAATATTTACTTCCATAATTTCTATTATGTTTTATTTCTCTTAAATTTCCAATAAAAAAATTCGGGATTTAATCCCATAGAGATGATAAGTCTTTCAAATTCAACAATGGTATAAATTGGATTTCGGTAATATCAAATCGGATCAATATCACGAATAACAATATCTGAGCTATCAAATCGACTCATCGTCGAGAATTAAATAGTATAACATAAGAAGATCTTTTATCCATACCAAATAAACAAAAAATTCGAGATCTAAATTATGAATTAAAAAAAATTTTACGGAATTCTGAAAGATGCAAAAATCCTTTTGACCAAATCATATCATTCCATTATATTGACAATTTCAAAAAATTGTTCATACTATGAACGTAGTATAATGGCGGTCGGGCAAGTATGCCCCCATCGTCTAGTGGTTCAGGACATCTCTCTTTCAAGGAGGCAGCGGGGATTCGACTTCCCCTGGGGGTAGGGTGCTACGAACGGAAGTTGATCATCCATTTTCAATAAAAATGGAAATGGATTCTTCCTGTTCCTGGGTCGATGCCCGAGCGGTTAATGGGGACGGACTGTAAATTCGTTGGCAATATGTCTACGCTGGTTCAAATCCAGCTCGGCCCAAGAATTTGCCGATCCACTATGAAATTATATAACCCATTTTTTTATTGTTCTCCCGAAATGACTGATGCTCTCTGATACAGAAGATTCCAAATATGAAACATCCTTAACGCTATTTCTTTTTTTCTGTATTACATATTTCTACAAATTCGGATCTTGCTAATAATCTAGATTCATATCAAAATCCTTAAATAGAAAATCTAAGGAAAAGATTTCAATAAACAAAAAAAACAAAACCCATTTTTTCATTGATTCGTTTTTCAATCCATTTGGCAATAACAAACGTATTATGTATGAGTAATCTGTGTCGATCTCACTAAAGTTCATATCGATATAGATATCAATATATACAAAATCCACCTCTTTCATTTAAAGCAAAATGGTTCGAATCCTAAATAGAAAAAGAAAGGGTTTGAAATAAACCTTAAGAATATGTATGCTGTACACGCTTTTCCCTGGGATTGTAGTTCAATTGGTCAGAGCACCGCCCTGTCAAGGCGGAAGCTGCGGGTTCGAGCCCCGTCAGTCCCGATGGATACAAATCCAATATTAAGAAACTATTTTACTGTATTCTATTTACTAGATAAATCGAATTTTTTGTTATCTGATGAGCTGTTATGCAAATAATAATATATATACATATATATACATATATATTCTAATCCCATTTTTTTCTTTTATTTTAGAATAAAATTTTAGAATAATTTATATAATTTATATAATAAGTATATGCAGGAACAAATAGAGGTAATAATGATATTGGATAATTTCTTATTTAGGAATTGAGTCATACGCGGCCCTTTTAATTCAGTGGTAGAGTAACGCCATGGTAAGGCGTAAGTCATCGGTTCAAATCCGATAAGGGGCTTTTTACTTTTTTTTTCATATCTTAAGGAAGAATAGAAATATTGTTGATATTTGTAGTAAGTTTTGTAGTAAGTTTCGATTTGTAATAAAAAAATGAAATAATCGTAGAATTT